ATGCCCTCGATCTAGTAATGAAGGATGCAGGAATTCAGCTAGATGCCCTCGATCTAGTGATGAAGGATGCAGAAATTTGGCTAGATGCCCTCGATCTAATGATGAAGGATGCAGAAATTCAGCTAGATACCCTCGATCTAGTGATGAAGGATGCAGGAATTCAGCTAGATACCTTTGAAAATGCAGGAATTTGGCTAGATACCCTCGATCTAGTGATGAAGGATGCAAAAAAAAAAGGGGGGGGTAAGGTTTTAAATTTGATTTAATACTGTTGATAAAAAGTTTATTATTTATTTAGAAAATAATTAATTATAAATATTTTAATAAATCAAATTCTACTGCAGTGATTATATAGTTTCGGTATTATAGGGGTTAATACTGTTGATAAAAAGTTTATCATTTATTTAGAAAATAATTAATTATAAATATTTTAATAAATCAAATTCTACTGCGGTGATTATATAGTTTCGGTATTATATAAGTTAATACTGTTGAAACTAGTTTATTTAAAATAATTATTTATAGTACTTAAATAAAATTTAATCTTAGATAATTAAATAATTTAAGTTTTATAATTTATACTGTTGAAACTAGTTTATTGAGGGAAAAAAAGAAAAATAATTATTTATAGTACTTTAATATTTATAATCTTATATTTATTAGATTTACCTAACACTTTAAGCATCAAAAACTTAAGTACAATTATACTAAAACATAAAAAGATAAGCTAAATAAGCTATTGGGTTCATACCCCATTTATAAAGGCAGCACCTTTTCTTTTTAATTAAAAATTTAAATATAAGTATATTCTCTTTTATATTGATAATAAGAACTTTATTATCAATTTCTGCTATTTCATGATTAACTGCTTGGATTGGATTAGAAATCAATCTAATTTGCCTTATACCTTTAATAAAAAATACTAAAAATAAATACTCATCTGAAGCAACAATTAAATATTTTATTGTACAAGCAATTTCTTCTATAATTTTACTCTTCGGTATTCTCATTTTTATAAATATAACCACATTTTCAAGAAATTCAACCCCTTGAAGATACACCCTCATCAATCTGGCTTTATTAATAAAAATAGGAGCCGCTCCCCTTCATTTTTGATTCCCAGAAGTCATCAGAGGTTTAAATTGAAATATAAGATTAATCATTATAACTTGACAAAAAATTGCACCAATAGTTTTAATAAGTTTCTCCTCTCAGCCCCCTATACTTATAAATATATTTATTATTGCCTCAGCAACAATTGGAAGTATTATAAGCCTAAATCAGACATGTTTACGAAAAATTTTGGCTTACTCCTCGATCAACCATATTAGTTGAATACTAGCGGCTATATTAAACTCTTTATTGGTTTGATTATTATATTTTACAGTTTATGTAATCATTAACATTAGTATTATTTCAATGTTAAAATCTTACAATATTTATTTTATAAACCAACTCTCAACAATATTCACTTTTAATAGAAATTTAAAAATTATTTTCTCCTTAAATATACTCTCATTAGGTGGGTTACCCCCATTCCTAGGATTCTACCCTAAATGAATTACAATTAATTCTTTAAGATTATCCGGATTTAATTACACAGCAACTTTAATAATCCTTTTAAGATTAATCACTCTTTTTCTTTACTTACGTTTAATATACCCTCTTATTACTCTTAATTCAAGAGAACATTATAAATTATTTTGACCACAGACAAGACTTGTTATAATTAGATCAACTTTTTCAATTTTAGGAATACCTTGAATAATACTTTTAACAAATCTTTTATAAGATTTTAAGTTAAAAAAACTATTGACCTTCAAAGTCAAAATTAAATACAAAATTAAATCTTAAGTTATAGGTAAATTTACCCCCTCTAAGTTTGCAACTTAAAATCATTTTTGAATATATAACTAGTAAAAGAGAAGCCCCGTAAATAAATTTACAATTTATCGCCTATTCTCGGCCATTTCACTTTGAATAAATGATTATATTCCACTAATCATAAAGACATTGGAACATTATATTTTATTTTTGGAGCATGATCTGGTATAGTAGGCACATCGATAAGATTAATTATTCGAACAGAACTAGGAACCCCTGGAAGATTAATTGGAGATGATCAAATTTATAATACTATTGTAACAGCACATGCTTTCATCATAATTTTCTTTATAGTTATACCAATCCTTATTGGAGGGTTTGGTAATTGATTGGTCCCTTTAATATTAGGGGCACCTGATATAGCTTTCCCTCGCTTAAATAATATAAGATTTTGATTACTCCCACCTTCATTAATTTTTCTAGTTATAAGAAGAATTATTAATAAAGGAGCAGGAACAGGTTGAACTGTTTACCCCCCATTAGCATCAAACATTGCTCACGAAGGAGCATCAGTAGATTTCGCAATTTTTAGTCTACATATAGCTGGGATTTCTTCAATTTTAGGAGCAATAAATTTTATCTCTACAATTATTAATATACACCCTAGGGGAATAAAGCCAGAACAGCTTTCATTATTTTCATGAGCTGTAAAAATCACAGCCATCCTTTTATTACTCTCTCTACCAGTTTTAGCTGGGGCAATCACAATATTACTTACAGACCGAAATATTAACACCTCATTTTTTGACCCTGCAGGCGGTGGGGATCCAATTCTTTATCAACACTTATTTTGATTTTTTGGACACCCAGAAGTTTATATTCTCATTCTGCCTGGTTTTGGTATAATCTCCCATATTATTAGGCAAGAAAGAGGAAAAAAAGAAGCTTTTGGAGTTTTAGGAATAATTTATGCCATAATCGCTATTGGTTTATTAGGTTTTGTAGTTTGAGCCCACCATATATTCACGGTAGGTATAGATGTAGATACACGAGCTTATTTTACTTCAGCTACAATAATTATTGCAGTACCAACAGGAATCAAAATTTTCAGATGACTAGCAACTTTCCATGGTATCCAAATCGCATTTAACCCTACATCCTTATGATCTTTAGGGTTTATCTTTTTATTCACAATAGGAGGATTAACAGGAGTAGTATTAGCTAACTCATCTATTGATATTATTTTACACGACACTTATTATGTTGTAGCCCACTTCCACTATGTTCTATCAATAGGAGCTGTATTTGCCATTCTTGCAGGAATTGTTCAATGATTCCCATTATTCACAGGAATTAGACTTAACAGCAAATATTTAAAAATCCAGTTTTCTTCTATATTTATTGGGGTAAACCTTACTTTTTTCCCCCAACACTTTTTAGGATTAAGAGGTATACCTCGGCGATATTCAGACTACCCTGATGCATATTTAATATGAAATATTATCTCCTCTATTGGAAGAATGATTTCTTTAATCAGAGTAATTTATTTTATCTTTATTATTTGAGAAAGATTTAGCAGACAACGAAGAAGACTCGCAACCTTTAATATACCTACATCAATCGAATGATTACAATATTTACCCCCTGCCGAACACAGTTATAATGAGCTCCCAGCTGTAGTAATTTTCTAATGTGGCAGATGAAGTGTATTGGATTTAAGCTCCAAAAATAAAGTAACCTTTCTTTAGAAATTGCAACCTGAAAAACATTAATACTTCAAGATAGAAACTCCCCATTGATAGAACAACTTATATTTTTTCATGATCATACCCTACTAATTTTAGTAATTATTATTATTTTAGTAGGACAAATAATATTTTCTATATTATTTAATAAATACACCCATCGTTATCTTTTAGAAGGACAATTAATCGAAATAATTTGAACTATTCTGCCAGCAATTATTTTAATTATAATTGCCATACCTTCTCTACGACTTTTATATATTTTAGATGAAATTTACAACCCTCTTCTTACTATTAAAACTATTGGGCACCAATGATATTGATCTTATGAATACTCAGATTACTCAAAAATTGAATTCGACTCATATATAATCCCTACAAGAGATTTAGAATCTTTCAATTTTCGATTATTAGATGTTAACAATCGTTTAATTACCCCATTTAATTCTCAAGTACGAATTATTACAACATCCGCTGATGTAATCCATTCTTGAGCTATCCCTTCATTAAGAATTAAAATTGACAGGACACCAGGACGATTAAACCAGACTAATTTTGTAATTAACCGAACAGGCCTTCTTTATGGACAATGCTCAGAAATTTGTGGAGCAAACCATAGATTTATACCTATTGTAATTGAAAGAATTTCCCCCTCTAAATTCTTAAAATGAATTAACACATTCTCATTAGATAGCTTAAAGTAAGCAACGGTCTCTTAAACCGCACTATAGAATATTAACGACTTCTTTTAATGAAAGATTTAGTTAAACATATAACGTTAATTTGTCAAGTTAAAATAATTGAAAAATAATCTTTGATTCCACAAATAGCCCCCCTTAATTGATTAACATTATTCATATATTTTAGAATCATTTTTTTATTAACATCAGTATTATTATACACTAGATTTCAACCCAATCAACAATCCCAATCTTTTAAAATTTTTAAAACCCCTAACCTTAATTGAAAATGATAGCAAATTTGTTTTCCTCTTTTGACCCTGCAACAACTTTATTTAACTTAAATTGAACAAGATCTTTATTAATATTGTTACTACTTCCTTTAAACTATTGATTAATCCCGTCTCGATGAAATTTAATTTGAAACAAAATATCAACCAGCATTCACAACGAATTCAAAACACTAATTAAAAATAAAGAATTCAAGGGTAGTACTTTAATTTTTGCAAACCTTTTTATTTTTATTATATTTAATAATTTCCTAGGATTGTTTCCATATATTTTTACATCATCAAGACATATAACACTTACATTAAGATTAAGCTTACCTTTATGAATAGGATTTATATTATATGGTTGAAGATTACACACAACACACATATTTGCCCATTTGGTACCACAAGGAGCTCCTAGAGTATTATTGCCATTTTTAGTTATTGTAGAAACTATTAGCAATATTATTCGCCCTGGAACATTAGCAATTCGATTAACTGCTAATATAATCGCAGGACATTTATTATTAACTTTACTAGGAAACTCAGGCCCTTCACTATCTTTAGCTTTAATTAACGTTTTAATCATTGCCCAGCTAGCTTTATTAACATTAGAATCAGCAGTAGCTTTAATCCAAGCATATGTATTTTCTGTTTTAACCACACTCTACTCTAGAGAAACATCATAATGATAAACCAATTAAAAAATCACCCATTTCATCTTGTAGATCAAAGACCTTGACCTTTATTAGGTTCATTCAGAGTATTTTCTCTCCTCATAGGAACTATTAAATGATTCCATCTTTTTAATATAAACCTAATAACAATTAGACTTATTACCACACTATTAATTATATACCAATGATGACGAGATATCACCCGGGAAAGAACTTTCCAAGGATTACATACAATAAAAGTAAACAAAGGATTACGATGAGGTATAATATTATTTATTACATCCGAAATCTTTTTCTTCTTAGGATTCTTTTGAGCTTTTTTCCATGCAAGACTATCCCCAAGGATTGAACTAGGCCTTCAATGACCCCCTTCAGGTATTATAACTTTTAACCCATTAGAAATTCCTTTATTAAATACTTTAATCTTATTAACATCAGGACTAACTGTTACATGAGCTCATCACAGATTAATAGAAAATAATTATATTCAAGCATTACAAGGCCTAAGTTTAACTGTAATTTTAGGTGGATATTTTACCCTGCTCCAAGGATTTGAATATTGAGAAGCACCTTTCTCCATTGCAGATAGAATTTTTGGAAGGACATTTTTTATAACAACAGGATTACATGGAATACATGTACTAGTGGGTTCTACTTTTTTAATAGTATGTTTATCCCGTTTGTTTTTAAACCATTTCTCTGCAAACCACCATTTCGGTTTTGAAGCAGCCGCATGATATTGACATTTTGTAGATGTTGTTTGATTATTTCTTTATATTTCTATTTACTGGTGAGGAAGTTAAATAATTATTTATATAGTATAAACATTATAATTGACTTCCAATCAATTGATCTAACTCCTAGTATAAATAATCAAGCTTATCTATTTCCTAAGATTAATGTTATTTATAATTTGTATAATTATAATAATTATTCTGAATTTATTAACAAAAAAAACATTTTATGACCGAGAAAAATTTAGCCCTTTTGAATGTGGTTTCGACCCTAAAAACTATGCACGCTTACCTTTTTCCCTTCATTTTTTTCTTATTGCCATTATTTTTGTACTATTTGATGTAGAATTAACATTATTCCTGCCAATAGTCCTTTCTTTAGAAATCTCTAACACATCACAAATTTCAACTACTATAATTTTTTTTGTTTTAATCCTACTTTTTGGATTATTCCACGAATTAAATCAAGGGTCATTGAATTGAGTAAATTAGGATAATAGTTAAAATATAACGTTTAAGTTGCATTTAAAAATTATTGATATCAATTTATCTTAAATAAGAAACAAAACATTGTATTTAGTTTCGACCTAAAATTTTGGCTAGATGCCCTTATTTATTAATTGAAACCAAAAAAGAGGTTTATCACTGTTAATGATATTATTGGGAATACCCCCGATTAAAGAGCCAACACTAATAAAGCTTCTAACTTTATAAACAAGCAGTATACCTGTTTTTGGCCCATTTATATAGTTTAACAAAAACAATTCATTTTCAATGAAAAATTAGATTTAATCTTATAAATATTTAGAGATACATAATCACCCTAGCAACTTCAATGCTATGCTCTAAATAAGCTACCTAAATAAATAAAAAGAAAAATTAAGAAATAAAACACCAACAAAGCTAGAAAAATTTTTATATAAGAATTTGTTCTCTTTTGAAGTTTACCTAAAACTATTAATACAATAGAAATCAACCCTTGCCTACCATAATATTCTCCTCAACCTTGATCAAACTTTTTAAAATAAATAGACCCCACACGTAAAAAAAAAGGAGAAACCCCAAATGTTGAAAGAATAGGTATATTCCATATGCCAATAACAAATATCAGTAAAAAATTAAATTTTAAAGTCTTCAATTGATAATAATACATGAAATTAGTCAACTCAAACCCTATTAAGCCCCCTATTCCAATACATACTAATGTTAAAATTTTTATAAAAAAAGGTAAAATTACACAATAAGGGGTTAATATTAATACTCAACTAAAAATTGAACCTATAAAAATAACTAGGCCTACTAACCCTAATATACTTTTTAACATTTGAAATCCTGCATCCTCAGAAAACTTTATCGTTGAGCAAAAATTAGCATCCCCCCAAAAAATATAGTAAGACAACCGTATAGAATAAGAAACTGTTAATCCAACAGAGATATAAAATAACAAATAAATAAACCAGCTAAAAACATTTATAGATAACAACTCTGCAATCAAATCTTTAGAATAAAATCCTGAGATAAAAGGAAGACCACATAAAGCAAAATTTCTAATTATTATACAAGAACATACTGTTGGAATAAAATTAACAAGCCCACCTATAAAACGAATATCCTGAAAATCTCTTATCATATGAATAATATATCCCGCACACATGAATAATAAAGCTTTAAAAAACGCATGAATTAAAAGATGAAAAAAAGCCAAATCAGAGCCACCTAATCTTAAAATTAAAATCATCATACCTAATTGAGACAAAGTAGATAAAGCAATAATTTTTTTTAAATCATATTCAAAATTAGCACAAAGCCCTGCTAAAAACATAGTTATTATAGAAATAAAAATTAAAAATTTTAATTGAGTTACAGTTAATATAGGCCTCAAACGGATAAGTAAATAAACACCTGCAGTCACTAAAGTTGAAGAATGCACAAGAGATGAAACAGGAGTGGGTGCTGCTATTGCAGCTGGTAATCAAGAAGAAAAAGGTAGCTGAGCCCTTTTAGTTATTGCGGCTAAAATAATCATTCAACCAACACCTTTTAAATCTATTAAATCTTGAAAAAGAAAGTTCCAACTACCGCAATCTGTTAATAACGCAATTCCAATTAATAAAGCAGCATCCCCAATCCGATTAGATAATGCAGTTAATATCCCTGCCCCAAAAGATTTCACATTTTGATAATAAATAACCAAAACATAAGAGACTAAACCTAACCCATCTCAACCCAATAAAACTGAAACTAAATTTATTCCCATAATTATAAATATTATTGAAAATACAAATAATCTTATCAAAAAAATAAAACGCTTAATTTTAAGATCTGAGCCCATATACCCTTTAGTATAATTAAGAATTATCGAAGAAATAAATAAAACACAACTTATAAATACAAAAGTTATCCAGTCAAAATAAACTAAACCTTCAATATTATTACAAAACAAAGACAATACCGAAAATTCTAAAATTACCATTTTTCCAAGGTAAATAAAGATAAGACCTATTAAGAAACAAAATAATGAAGCAATAAAAAAAATAAATGAAAAAATCTCAATTAATACAATTACCTAAGGTAAACATACATCTTTAACACCACAAATTAAAATTTTAATTAAACTACTTAGATAAACCCATGCAACAAACACTTCAGATTTTAAGAACATTAAATTCAAAGGAACCCAATGTAAAAAAAGTAAATAATATTCACGCACAGTAATAATATTAAAAGAAAACCTTGCAACAAAATTCTGACCATGTTGAGTATAAGCATAAAGATATAAAGAATAGGCAGCTCTATAAAAAGCTAAAAAAAACAAAATAAAAATAAAAAATCTATGAAATTGAACGATAGCTCTAATAAGAATAATCTCCCCTACTAAATTAAATGAAGGAGGAGCTGCTATATTTGAACTACACAACAAGAACCACCATAAAGCAAGACTAGGCATAATATTAATTAACCCTTTATTTAAAAAAAGCCTACGACTATGTCTACGTTCATACACAATATTCGCCAAACAAAACAAACCAGACGAACTTAAACCATGTGCAAGTATTAAAAACAAACCCCCTAAATGCCCTCATAGTCTTAAAGTTAATAACCCTGCTAAAACTAAACCTATATGAGAAACAGATGAATAAGCAATAAGTATTTTTATATCATTTTGACGAAGACAATTGAAAGAAATCAAAACAGCCCCCCATATTGAAATAATTACAAAAATTCAATTAATTAAAGAACCAAAAAAAACAAATAATTTTATTACCCGTATAATCCCATAGCCCCCTAGTTTTAATATAATCCCCGCTAAAACTATAGAACCAGCAATAGGCGCTTCAACATGAGCCTTAGGTAACCACAAATGAACAAAAAATATAGGAATTTTAACAAAAAAAACCAAATTTATACATATATAAAGAAAACCATTAAATTGTATATTCCAAAACACAATAAAACTGAGACTATTTAAAGAATTATAAATATAAAAAATAGCTAACATTATTGGTAAAGACACCAATAATGTATAAAGTAAAAGATATATACCAGCTATTACTCGCTCAGGTTGATAACCTCAGCCAATTACTAATAATAAAATAGGAATAAGCCTAATTTCAAAAAATAAATAAAAAAAAAACAAATTCAAAGAACTAAAAGTTAAAATTAACCTACCTAATAATACCAAAACCCTAAATAGAAAAGCACCTTGATAATAATCTGTTACATACACTCCTAATGAAGCCAACAGTATTAAAAAACAAACCCAAAACCTAAGACTATTTAAAGAAAAAGTCAACAAATCTGAACCCAAAAAATAAGAAAGACCTCTTAGTGTAAAATTCACCTTATTAAAATAAAAAAATGCAAGTAAAGTCAAAAAATAAACAACCAATCAATAATCAATTTGTCCAATTAAAAATATCAACCCTATAAGAAAAAAAATCACTACCATAAATTATCAAAAACATAAAGATTATCACTTCCATGAGTACGAATAATTATAACCAATAAAGAAAGACCTAAAGCACCCTCACAAACACTTATAGCCAAATAAATTATTGAAAAAAAAAATTCAAATTCAAAATAACTAAAATATAAAAATATTATTAAAAATAACACAAGAACTAAAACTTCTAACCTTAATAATATAATAAGAAAATGACGATTATTTAAAATATACACCCCGCAACCCGAATAAAAAATAACTAACAATAAAGAAAAATCAAAAATTATCATTAAGATAGTTTAATAAAACATTGGTCTTGTAAATCAAAATTGGCAAAGCCTCTTAGTATCAGAAAAAAGGAACCCTTTTCTATAATCTCCAAAATTACCATTTTAAATAAACTATTTTCTGAAATCACCCTATTAACTATTTCAGTATGTTTTCTTTCCTTAAGATTTCTTCTACTATCACACCCACTTTCATTAGGGATAATTTTATTGCTTCAAACTATCATAATTGCAATAATTACAGGACACATATACTTAAACTTTTGATTTAGGTATTTATTATTCTTAATTATAGTAGGAGGAATACTAGTAATATTTATTTATATAACAAGAATCGCAGCAAATGAAAAATTTGAGACCCCACAAAAATTTTACATAACTATTTTACTAACATTAATAATATGTACAATTATACTATCAAAAGAAAACCTGATAATCCTTTTAAATAGAAATCTAAGACTAATTGAATCAGCCCCACATTTAACCATAAATAAATTTTTTTCCTCCACAAAAAATATCCTTATAATAGCCTTAATATCTTATATATTCTTAAGATTAATAGTAGTTGTAAATATGTCCGAAAAAAACAAAGGACCCCTACGACAACTTTAATGATAAAACAAGCTTTAAAATCACCAGTATATAAAATTTTAAGAAACTCATTAATTGAACTCCCAACCCCAAGAAATATTACCACAATATGAAATTTTGGTAGTCTTCTAGGATTATGTTTAATAATACAAATTTTAACAGGACTTTTTCTTGCTATACACTACTGCCCCAATATTGAATTAGCATTTAATAGAATTGCACATATTTGTCGTGATGTAAACTATGGTTGATTATTACGAAATTTACATGCCAACGGAGCTAGTCTTTTTTTTATTTGTTTATACACCCATATTGGTCGAGGAATATATTATAGATCCTATAATTTAATTGAAACTTGAATTTCAGGAGTAACAATCCTTTTTCTAGTTATAGCAACAGCATTTTTTGGTTATGTTCTTCCATGAGGACAAATATCTTTTTGAGGGGCCACAGTTATTACTAATTTAGTATCTGCAATCCCTTATATGGGAAGTATATTAGTTGAATGAATTTGAGGGGGATTTGCCGTAGATAATGCAACTCTTGCTCGATTTTTCACTTTTCACTTCCTTCTACCATTTGTAGTAAGAGCTTTCGTAATAATTCACCTACTATTTTTGCACCAAACAGGATCTAATAACCCTTTAGGCACCCCTAGAAACATCGAAAAAATTTGTTTTCACCCTTATTTTGTAATTAAAGATTTAGTAGGTATAATGATCCTTTTATTTTTTCTAGTAACATTATGTCTACAAACCCCTTATCTCTTAGGAGACCCTGACAATTTTACACCAGCTAATCCATTAGTCACCCCTATTCACATTCAACCAGAATGATATTTCCTATTTGCATATGCTATTCTCCGATCAATCCCTAACAAACTTGGAGGAGTTTTAGCTTTAGTAGCATCAATTGGAATTTTATATATTCTACCATTCACAAACACTAAAAAATTCACTAGAAACCAATTCTACCCTTTCAACAAAAGATTTTTCTGAATTCTTGTAAGAATTATCATTATACTAACTTGAATCGGAGCCCGACCTGTAGAAGAACCTTACGTCAATGTAGGACAAATTCTCACCTTAATATATTTTATATATTATATTATTAATCCTTTTATAGCTCATTTATGAGACAATTTAATTTTTAAAAACTAGTTAATGAACTTGTATAAGTATATATTTTGAAAGTATAAAAAAGAGACAAAAACACTCTATTAACTTGTACTAAAAAAAGTTAACTAATAACAAAAAACTAATGTAATCAACCTAACCCTATAGTAAAACATCAATAAACTTAAAGAAACTGGTAAATAAATTTTTCATGCTAACCCTATTAATTTGTCATAACGATAACGAGGTAAGGTCCCCCGTACCCAAATCCATAAAAACGCTATAAAAGTAAACTTAATAAAAAATAAAAAATCTATGAAATCTCCCCCTATAAAGATAAATACTCTCAATATTCTTATAAACAAAATCCTACCATACTCTGATAAAAAAATAAAAGCAAAACCACCACTTCTATATTCTACATTAAACCCAGAAACCAATTCAGACTCCCCCTCAGCAAAATCAAAAGGACTACGATTTGTTTCAGCCAAAAACCTAATAAAAACTACTAATCTCAATGGAAATATATATACCATAAACCAAACATTTTCCTGATATTTTGATAAATCAATTAAATTAAACCTTGAAATTAAAAATAAAAAAGAAAGTAATACTAAAATAAGCCTTACCTCATAAGAAATTATCTGCGCAACAGAACGTAAGCTACCCAACATCGCATAATTAGAATTAGAAGACCACCCAGAAAGTATTACACAATAAACACCTAACCTAGAAACCCTTAAAATAAAAAGTAAAGAAAAAGAAAAATTAATATTTAAAGTAAAAAAAGGTATGCTAAACCATAGTAAAAGAGATAAAAACAAATTAAATAAAGGAGAAAAATAAAAAATTAAAAAATTAGAAACTAAAGGAATAGATTGCTCTTTAGTAAATAATTTCACAGCTTCTCTGAAAGGTTGTAAAAGACCGAGAAACCCTACCTTATTAGGACCTTTACGAATATGAATATACCCTAATACTTTACGCTCTAATAAAGTCAAAAAAGCTACACCCACTAAAACACAAATCACCAATAACAACGAAGAAACAAAAACCAAAAATAAATCTTTTATTAAAATGTATTACTTGTAAAACATTACATTTAAAGATTCTAAATCTATCACACTTTATCTGCCAAAATAACAATAATATTCAAAATTTAAAATATAATCCCAATAAATGGTCCTTTCGTACTAACCTATTATATATTTATAAAGATAGAAACCAACCTGGCTCACACCGGTTTAAACTCAGATCATGTAAAATTTTAAAGGTCGAACAGACCTAATCACTAAACTGCTACGCCTAAAATAAATTTTAATCCAACATCGAGGTCGCAAACTTTTATTTCGATTAGAACTCTAAATAAAAATAACGCTGTTATCCCTAAGGTAATTTTTTCTTTAAATCTAAAAGGATCTTATAGTCAATTATAATTGGTATAATTAAAAAAAAAGTTAAATAAATTTTTCAATCACCCCAACTAAATAAAATTAAAAACAAATAAGAAAAATACTAAAATTACACATCCTAATTTTATAAAACTCTATAGGGTCTTCTCGTCTTTTATAAACATTTAAGCTTTTTAACTCAAAAATAAAATTCAAAACATTCAAAAAGAGACAGCAAGTTTTTCAACTAACCCTTCATTCCAGATTCCAATTAAGAAACTACTGATTATGCTACCTTTGTACGGTCAAAATACCGCAGCCATTTAAAACCTCATTGGGCAGGTTTGACTTCAGATAACAACCAAAAAGACATGTTTTTAATAAACAGGTGAAAACCAAATTTGCCGAATTCCTTGTAATAACCTAACTTAAAAACACTACTTCACATATAATTTTACTAATTAAATCATTTTTACTTAATAAATAATATTTTAATCAATACTCTAGTAAAAATATAATAAAAATAAAAATTAAACTCAACTTTTAAAACAGTTATAACACCTTTAGTTAAAACTTCTAATTCTACCAATATAAAACCCTTATAAATATATATAAATTTAGAATCAAGCTCATCCCTGAATCTACTTGCTACAATTAACAACACCTACCTAACATCAGAAATTTTGTTTAATTATAATAAAATTTAATTTTTTTCCTAGAAAACTAGATAACCTTAAAGACGACTAACATTTCATTACTAACTAAACATTTAATATTTTTTTGATACAAAAACAATAATATTAAGTTAGCTCCATTAAATTCGAGAACCTTTTATCAAAACCTCTTTTTGAATTTACCCTGATACACAAGGTACAAAAAATCAACTCTTCTTTTATCAAATTAAAACATAACCTCCTCAGTAAAATAAACTATAATAAAAATAATTTTTACGTATATTCTAATGAAACTAAATATTACTTTAGTCAATAAAACTTAAAAATAAACATATAATAATCCTATAATTTCGGATTATATTAACAATACTCCCCTTAATGTAACTAAATCGCTTCATCAAAGCTTTAACCCGACAATCCAGATACACCTTCCAGTACGCCTACTTTGTTACGACTTATTCCACATTAAAATGAAAGCGACGGGCGATATGTACATATTTTAGCACTAAATCATCAAATAAATATTACTTTTAATTACTTTCAAATCCACTTTCAAAAAAGACTCAATCCATTTATCCATAAATTAAAATTTTTGTAGCCCACCTCTACCCTAATATAAACTACATCTTGACCTGGTTTATTTTTATACAAATTTTAGGACATTTTTATTCATTAGAAATAACCATTAACAGCGATATGTAAACTCAAAATCAAGGTACTCTTAATCGTGGACCATCAATTACAGGGCAGGCTCCTCTGAAAAGATAAAATACCGCCATCTCTATTAGTTTTAAAGAAAATAACTAAAAATAACTCAGCATTATAACCTTGATTTCAATAATGGGGTATCTAATCCCAGTGAAAAAAAAATTTACTAGCCTCATAAATAAAAAATATAAAACCTATAAAATTTCACCTAATATAATTTTATTCAACCCCTCAAATTAAATTTAACTATAACTGAACCCTCTATATCGCGTAATATGTATAACCGCTACTGCTGGCACAAATATAGCCTACACTTTCATTATTTTCCTATTTCTTGACCCCTCAAAGAAATAAAACTATCCACTGCAAACTAACAATCCATATTATTTAAACAAAAATTATCTCCCACTAAAATTTACATAAAAAAGAAACACAAATACAGAAAAAAAGATTAAAAACTTTAATTCCCATAAAACACACCCATAACATAAGTAAACATACTATTAAATCCACTAAAACAAACAACTATACCTAAATCAAAATTTACCCCCCATAATTCTGAAAATCATACCACACGATATGCATAAAACTTTTATTAGTAAATAAAAAAAAGATGACATGAGTAAAATTAGATGCCCTACCCTTAAACCAAGCAAGACCTCCACCACTCGTTCAAAACAAATTTATGACCTAACCACAACCAATACAAATTTCATAATAATAATCGCAATAATTATAAATTTAAAATATTTAAAAAATCCTGCAACCTTTAATATTATCAGTAAATTTCCTTATATGTAAAAATTATTTATTTTGAAATTTTTAAAATTAAATACAATCTATATATAAAAATCTCGCTAGTTAAAACATTTATATAAGTTTTCCTTAACTTTAATATAAAATTATATGATTTTCAGAATTACAAAATAAATAATTTTTACATATAAGGAAATTTACTGATAATATTAAAGGTTGCAGGATTCTTTAACAAACAGGTATTTACCCCCCCCTTCTGAAAATTATTTCACTCTATATAAAGAGTTTATTTGCATATAACCATAAATACCTTATATATTTATAATGATTTATTACTTTAATTTATTAAAATTTTATTATATTGAGAATCAATATATTATTATATATATATTAAATATTTATATATTAATAGTAGTTAAATATTTTGATATATACAATAATAATTACAAGGTCCTTATATCCGATTATATCAGTATTTATTAATTAAAAAACCTTGGTATAATTAAAATTTTAACTTTTCTTGAAACCAACTCATATATGTATATTAATATATAAACATTTAATATATATATATATAATATATCGTTTACTAATAATTATGAAATAATAAAAATCCTGACAGCGTAATTAATAATACGCGACAGCATTCATACACTCTCTCTCTCTCTTTTGTATATATTTATTGAAACTGGTATTTTCCAGAAACCTTATATAGTATATAATAAAAATGGGATATATTAGTAAATCTTTTCATATATCTATAAGGTTTTCTATATTTATCTAAGCTTTATGATTATATTCCCAGTAAACTCTTATATGCCGGGACCCTCAAAAACGTGAAAAATGCCCTTGTTAGGAGGTTATCTAATAAAATGCCATTTTTGAAAAAAAAAAAAATGCCTTTTAGCATGTTATAAACAATCACCACTTATAAAAAACACTTTTTTAAACCTTAGGACTCAATCCTAATCTAAACCTTATATGTTATATAAAATTTTTTTACATAAAATGTTTTTGCAAAAAAATATCATCAAATAAGAAAATCTCAATTAATAGGGTGTCTGAATATGGAGCCACCTTGATAGGGTGAAAAATGCAACTCTTGCCCCTATTAATTAGCTAGATACCCTCGATCTAGTGATGAAGGATGCAAGAATTTGGCTAGATGCCCTCGATCTAGTGATGAAGGATTCAAGAATTTGGCTAGATGCCCTCGATCTAGTAATGAAGGATGCAGGAATTTGGCTAGATGCCCTCGATCTAGTGATGAAGGATGCAAGAATTCAGCTAGATGCCCTCGATCTAGTGATGAAGGATGCAGGAATTCAGCTAGATGCCCTCGATCTAGTAATGAAGAATGCAGGAATTTGGCTAGATGCCTTTGGAAATGCAGAAATTCAGCTAGATACCCCCGATCTAGTAATGAAGGATGCAAAAATTTGGCTAGATGCCCTCGATCTAGTGATGAAGGATGCAAGAATTYRGCTAGATRCMCTCGATCTAGTRATGAAGGATGCAAGAATTCAGCTAGATACCCTCGATCTAGTGATGAAGGATGCAAAAAAAAAGGGGAGGGGGGGTAAATTTTAATTTAATATTTTTGTTAAATATTTAATTATTTATTTAGAAAATAATTATTTAT